TTGCATTAATTGCGACTTCCTCAGTGTTAGTAATTAGTGTACCCCTTGTATTTGCTTCTCCTGATGGTTGGTCAAATAATAAAAACGTTGTATTTTCCGGTACATCATTATGGATTGGACTAGTCTTTCTGGTAGCTATTCTGAATTCTCTCATTTCTTAAATTTGTTTAGTATTTAGTAGCCCGATACAAAATAAATAAAAAGGCCATTTCTTCGAAAAAATTGGAATTGTGAGACGCATTAAAATGCAATTTGCGTTCCGAATTGCTACCTCTTCTCTTTCATTATTATGAAATTCCATTGCCATTAGAATATTGATTGACAGACAATTAAAAAAAAGAAAACTCTAATATAATAGAAAATGAAACGGTCGACCCAGACATAGACGGTCGACCCAGGCGGATATACCCTATAAAATATATCCCGTAGCGAGCGTAGTTCAATGGTAAAACATCTCCTTGCCAAGGAGAAGATACGGGTTCGATTCCCGCCGCTCGCCAGCTTAATTTAGTAAGGTACTATGATAAAAAATTTAGTCTAGTTGACTACTTAACTACTTATATTAAATTAAGTAGGTGTTAGTCTAGTACCGTATCCCTTACTATCTTACCCTTCTTTTGCACCCCACTCAAAAAAGGGGCTCCGGAGGCGGGAATCGAACTCGCCAACAGGGCTCCCTAAATTGGGGATTCACCGAGACAAACAACTGGCAAACTCCTTTTAAAGGGAAGGGAGGTAGACTGTGCCTTTCTTTCATTTCTTTTTTCTTTTCTGCAGGGTAGGAAGGAGCCTTGAGAGTTCTTCTTGTAGGGGCAAGTGACTTCGCAAACTGCTCCATTTGGCCCTTTAGGGCCGGGAACTAATGAATAAAAAAGGGTTGGATACCGCCCAGCCCTCTACTCTATACAAATAGAATAGTCCTTTTATACAGACTGCTAAGTGCGGAGACGGGAATCGAACCCGTGACCTCAAGGTTATGAGCCTCGTGAGCTACCAAACTGCTCTACTCCGCTCTGGAGGGACGGAAACTGGTGGACGAAAAAGGTTGAATACAGGACTCTACCATGTCTAGACAAATAGAATAGTCCTTTTATACAGAATGGAGCGGGTAGCGGGAATCGAACCCGCATCGTTAGCTTGGAAGGCTAGGGGTTATAGTCGACGTTGGTTGATTAGTTTTAACGTCTCTAATTCAAAACCGAACATGAAATTTTGATTTCATTCGGCTCCTTTATGGATATTCTCACCACTTAACATCTATGTCAGCTTTTCTATCTGAATGGAACCAAAGCTCTCCGCTTTCTAGATGATCCCTATAGAGTAGGAGATAGAAATTCTACTAAATCTATCTAATCTACTTACTTCGTTCCCTAATTTCATTCAAGAGATCCTGAGGAAAAGAATTAGGTTTCCACCGAGCTGAAACAATATGCTGATGGTTCTAGTAAACCAAAACTACCGTTTTTTAGCTATTTGGCTTCCATTTCCTTTTTTAACAAAAGGAGATTTAGTTACGATTGGAAATAAACTTTTTTGTATCTTCATCCATAGATCCTTTACTCATATTTTAAAAATTGGAATACTTAATCCAATGCAAAATTATGCTTCGCGACTCTGTACTCATAATCCAATTTGTATTTTGGATGCAATTTCAATTAGTTTTTGGGTACAAATCGCGAGAATGTATATTCTTCCTCAATATGCTATTGAGAGGAAAAGGATTAAATCCTTTATAAGAACTAAAGTTTTCATCGGAATATAAAAAACTTAAGGACGCCTTAAGTATATCATTTCAAATTCAGTTATTAATAGAACGAATCACACTTTTACCACTAAACTATACCCGCTACATGTAGATTATGATACCAACGCTACCCTTTGTCAAGGGTAGCCATTCGAGAAGGAGGCTAATTCCCCCTTATTGAATCAAATGGAGAAGGTTCATGACAGTGAGCTCTTGGTACTTCGATCGCGGGCCTTTACTTTAGCTTTAGGGTTTAGATAGCCCCTCTGGGATGTAAAATATATCTCTTCTCACCATCCCCATAGTGTATGAGACAAATGTATGCATTTCGATTAGGTTCGTATTCTACGGTTACGACTACAATGATCATTATTTGTTTTGCGAGGACGTAAGTGTGCCAGACTGCTCTAAGGAATAGTTTGATTATTCCTACAATATACACTAGGAGATATAGGGAGCAGCACTGCCCCCATAAATCCCTTTCTTCCTTTTCTTTTTTGTTCAATTCTGAACAAAGAAATTGGGGAAGATGTTTTCTTTCTTCCCCCACTTATCATGAAGTCCGAGCCCTAGAGAAAGAGTGAGATGCATTTTAAAAATTCATCATAGACTTTCCCTATGGCTTGAGAGAAGCAAGAAACAAAGAGTCGTAACTTAAACGGAGAAGCGGACAGGACCCGACGGATTTACCTGATGTAAAGAAGATCCTAAATGTCTCTGGTTAGTCGATCCTCTCCATTTACCAATTTCTTCTCCTCTTTTCCACTCAATTCTAGTTTATTAGATTCTTGTTTAAAAGAATCAAAGAAGATGAATAGAACTAAGAACACATAAAAAAGAGCATAGAGGGACCATTACCAAATGTTCCTCCCAAGAATCATATTGGGTATCTGTTCCCTTCCTTTTCCCGCTAGGATCGGGAATCTTATATTTTCCATATCCATATACCATCGAACCTTTAGGGTTCCAGAATCCTCCTTTTTTCCTAATCTTCGGAAACAGAAAACCCATAGCCAGGAGGAGTTAGGTATGTAGGGTATGGTTTATTATTTTTTGTTGGGCAGGCAGTAGAATAATTTTTATACTCTGCAGTATAAATTCGACTGCCCACTTTTTACAAGCAAATTGTTGCTAAAACTCCAACATAGTTTGTTCAAAATGCACCAACCATAATCCCTTGAGAATATTCAAGTGCCCCCCTTCCTTGGAAGGGGTACCTGTTAAAAATCGCTTCAACAAATCCGTCCAAAACTTTTTAAGAAAAATTGAAAAGTTTTGAACTCGAAGGTTTTTCTAAGAGATGCCTGTTAAAAATAGTTTCAATTTCTCACCAAAACAGACAAGAAGTATATCACTGAAAATTAATACCCAACCATATGGGTATATGAAGAGCGCGAATTCCTTTATACCCTACCCAATTAGAATTAGAAGAAATAAAACATAAATGGAGAAAGTTCTCATCATAAGATCAGCCAATAGAAGAAAAAAGTCCCTAATTCTGCAGAACGTTCTGAGCACGTGAAAAGTCAATAGCCTAAAGATAAAAAAAAACAAAGTCTACCGTTTTTTTAACAGCAGCTCTTATTGCCCCTTTGGCCTTTTTTTTTTTTCCCATTGTTGTATCCGATTCAACAATTGATACATATTTGTTCTCCTCTTCTAAAAAATAGAACTTCTGGGCTTTGGTTTGGTGAGTCGTCCGAGATCATGTTTACATACCTATGAACTTACCCTCTTCAAGTATATCGGATACTAATAATAATTTTTTATTGTGTCAACTCTCTCTTCACGTATTTTATTATATGTATTTTTTTATATAAAAAAAGAAAAAAACCTCTACTTTGTGCAAGTGATAAGAGAGAATATGAAAGATTTTCTTATTTTTCTTGATTTTCTCAAGATTTTGAACTCTCAAGATTTTGAACCTCGTCATGAATAAACTTCTATATCTCGATATATACATATATAATCTCTACATATATCTCTATATATACATATATTATGTACATTATGCAGTAGACTCATAATGAGAAATCAAAGTGGCTAATTTTTGAATTGAATAAAAAGCCCTTTTAACTCAGTGGTAGAGTAATGCCATGGTAAGGCATAAGTCATCGGTTCAAATCCGATAAAGGGCTTTTTATTTGGTGGTAGAGTAATGCCATGGTAAGACGTAAGTCATCGGTTCGAATCCGATAAAGTACTTTTCTACTAAATTTATTATTTATTCACTTTTTTTTCTTTGTTTTTGAAAATTTCTCTATTTTTTCTTGAATTTTATGACTTAGTGTGGGATGCATGCATTTTTGGTCTGAACGCTAAACGAAGCACGGGGTGGAAATTACAAAAAAGAAATCAAATTGGACTCTTTTTCCTGTTAGATCAATCAAATCACTACCTGTACTGAACTAATCTAGAATCCCTTTTATTAATCTATTCTTATTCTATACCCTTTAAATGAATTTCCCTAAAAAGTAGGGAATGATCCGTGAATTAACCTAACCATCAACTAAAAAAAATCCTATGAAAGCATAACAGAAAAGTAGGAAAGACTCTTTGCTTTGGATCTAGTTATACTCTTCGAGTATATTGACAATTCCAAAAAACTGCTCATACTATCATTATAGTATAATGACGAGCGGTTGTATATGGCCCTATCGTCTAGTGAAGTGATGCCCCTATCGTCTAGTGGTTCAGGACATCTCTCTTTCAAGGAGGCAGCGGGGATTCGACTTCCCCTGGGGGTAGGGAGTATTATGAAAGGAGGTTAATCATAGATTCTAAAAAACCCTAGAATAAATTCTTCCTGGGTCGATGCCCGAGCGGTTAATGGGGACGGACTGTAAATTCGTTGACGATATGTCTACGCTGGTTCAAATCCAGCTCGGCCCAAAAATCTAGGGCTTCGTGAATATGAACTAAATCCATTTGTTTTTCTTCCATAAAATAAAATGTCTGATCCATAGAAATAAAGGATAAAGCGAAAGGGGGAAATTTCTTTCTAATCCATATCTCTCTCATTCCTTTTTTACAAACAAAAGAGTTTTTCTTATTGAAATGAAAGGTGGATTATCATCCATTTTTAGCGATAAAAAATCGCGACATACTAGTTATGTCACTCTCACTATACCCACATATGATATGTGGGTATGTAGTATATGATTCGTCTATTTCTTAGAGTACGACAGGCGAATCGAATCTTCTTATGGTTCTATTTAAGAATAGGTATGCCATACACCCCGCGGGGATTGTAGTTCAATTGGTCAGAGCACCGCCCTGTCAAGGCGGAAGCTGCGGGTTCGAGCCCCGTCAGTCCCGAACTAGGGTTCAATGAATGGAGAAATTCATCTTTCCTTTTTCCATGAAAAAGGGGGGGCAGGAGAGAAGATCAAATACCTATGGGGCACCCTTATTTCACTTTTTTTATTTCGCATTTCTCATTAAAGAGGGAGGGGAGGCCTATAGGAATTTTTTTTTTCACTACTCCCGGTTGATAAGGAAAGACATACATATCATACTTGGATTAGTATAATTTAGGATATTACTCTATCCTTATGATGATACCATCCTCATCTTAACTTCCTATTCGACTCTTATGGAATAGAGTACCGGTATTTTACCGAAATCCATACATAAATCGTATTCGTTTTTTCTTAGACATAGACAGTGAATTTAATTGAATATAATTAGTACTTTACTTTTTGGATTAAACCAGGCCCCCTCCATTTTGTAGTTCCAACTTTGTTTGTGTATGTTCAATGACTAATTGGAAAGAATCTATCTCATTTTCATTCCATTTGCGGACTCCTTATTTTATGGATCTGTTCTCATCTTTAGACCCCAAAAGTGGATATTGATAGTAACTTAATAAAATAAAAGAAAAACCAAGCAAAGCAAACGCCCTTTTTCCTAAATTCATTAAAATATTCGATTTTTTTTTATTTAAGCCCTCTTTTCTCCATCTCACTTCTACTTCTACTGCTTATTTGGATGTCTATGTGACCCATAGAAAGTCGGTCATATAATACATACATACATAATTGTATGTATAACTATAAGAAAAAGGAAGGGAAATTGGATAAGATAAGAAAGATCGTGGGTTATAGATATAGAAAAGAAAAAGTGGATCTTCCTATGTTATACTATTCCACTCTCAACCATGAATTGATTTGATAGATCCGATATTCATAATATTGAATTGATTCAGTATTATCAGAATGCAAGTCCTCCCCTTGAATTTACAGGATACCCCTTTTTCCTCTCCATGGGATTACATCCCGAGTTATTGTGAAAAAAATAAAGAGGTTATGGAAGTCAATATTCTCGCATTTATTGCTACTGCACTGTTTATTCTAGTTCCTACTGCCTTTTTACTTATTATTTATGTAAAAACAGTCAGCCAAAATGATTAATTGGAATTCCAATTAATCATTGAAGAAATGAAAAAGGGATTAAATAAAATAAAAATCCAAGTCTTAAATGAAAGGATCTGGTTGGAATCATAAAGTGTGGTAGAAAGAACTACATATAGTTTTTTCTACGACACTTTAGAGTCTTTCTATTATATTATCTTGAATCTACATAGAATAGATTAGTAGATTGAAATAGTAGTCTAATTCAATTTCTTTTTTCACTGCATCCACTTAATTTCAATCAAGTCAAAATAAAAAAATCGAAGACAATTCTTCACGAAAGAATCCATGGAGGGAGAGAAAAATAATATGAGAATAGACTATAGTAAAAAGTAAAAGAAAAAAAGTAAAAGGAAAAAACCAGCGAATCTTTCATGCTTAAACATGCGGCGAGATGCTTCAAAAGAGCATAAAAATTATTCTAAGAATAAGAAAAGAATATAAAACAAATGGAAAGTGTGCGATATGTTGTGAATAGCTCCGTGGAAGAAAGTCTAATTTTCTTATGTATAGAACTTTTTTAACCATTCGTCACTTCTAGTAGAAATTTTGAATTGCTGTAATCGCTCTTTCTATTTCTATATAGTAGAATAGAACGACTCTTTCTTACAAGAGTTTCTTACAGGTACAGGAGTGAAACAAAACTAAAGAAAGAGAGAAAGAATAAAGTTTGGCAAAATGATTAATGCAAAACGATCAATTAAAGAAAAAAGTTGATACAACAATTCGACTACTCAATCAATTAGTAGTATCCCTAGAGTCCACTCCTCCCCCATACTACTAGTGAAAGAGAAAATGTAAAGACTACCATTAAAGCAGCCCAAGCGAGACTTACTATATCCATGTAAATTATGTCTCCTATTTCTATGAAGGAATTATTCTACTATTGATCAATAATCATAGTGGAATCAAGGGTACAGAGTCAAAAAGGGATTCTGCCCTAACGCTATGGATGAATCAGTTCAAGGAATTTACTCCTAACAAATTCTTATAGGATTTCTGGTAGAATTGGAGAGCATTAAGTATAAATACGATACATAGCCCTTTTCCTTAAAAAAGAGTACGGGGATGATGTCCTGAATAGAAGACGCGGGAATAGGAAGATTTTTTCTTCCTTTTGTTACCCTTTTTTTATAAGCAAAGGACGTCAGAATATACCATAAAATTAGGATAGATAAATATTTATTGGATACCTACCTTGCCTATGTTTATTTTTAACCTAAACCCTACAGCCCTTCTATCATTCTATGAAAGAATGAGGAGACTTTATCCACAACTCCGAAATTGATTTTTGATCAGCCTATTCAATCTGATTCTCGACAGAATCAGTAGCCCTTACTTTAGTGTATGTAGGTAGCATAAGATGTATGATAAATAAAATGTATGATAATTAGGAAGTCTTGATATTCCTTCGTGGAGTCCCTTCTTCAATCTTAGATTGAAAAAAAAAGAATGCCCCTTAGGGGCCCTTTGGATATCAAGATTTCTGACATCTTAGCCTTGTAATTTTTAATTCTCGAATCGAATCAATTAAGAATCAATTAAAATTAATAAAAGAATAAGGAAACGCAACCTCATCCTTATTGGTAGCCGTTTGGGCCACTACCGACAAAACAAACCCTAGTTTGAGGATAGAACTATGGATTCTCAAAATCCAGTATCGCCAGGCCTAGTTACTCTCTTGCCCCAACTTATGCAGGGTACGAATTTGTTGAGTTCGATCAGTACTATAAGCCTAAGTATTTTATTGATCAGGCGGCACCCAGATTTGAACTGGGGATAAAGGATTTGCAGTCCCCTGCCTTACCGCTTGGCCATGCCGCCAAAAAATCCGATCTAAAATAGAGAAAAGAGCAAGTATTCATCCAGGTTTTCTTACTAAAACCTCCTTTCTTTTATCTTGAATCTAATTCTACTTACTTTTTTCCAATCTTTTTCAAAAAATCTATTCCTGCTTTTTTTGAATCCAGTTTCGATTATTCTCCTCGATGGATTCTATCTTAAAACAAACATTGCTAACACTAGAAAACTTCCCTTTTCTTTCTATTGAGATGAAAAAAGAGAAAAAGTGGATTTCCAGTCACAGGCTGCAAAATTCAGAACAAATTGGAACCATTAACTAGAATTCTATTTTTTTTTTGAATTGCAGTAGTGAACGACTCTTAAATCGGTATTCTCTCCCCCCTTCCTTTTAATGGCATAATAAAATAGAATGGATTTATGCCTAATCCGTGTATAGGTAAACTACAGGTCCGAACAGCATTATTATCCATAACAGCATTATTATCCATGGATCCCCCTTATGTACATATCTCTATGGGGAATCGTGCTTTAATTTTTCATTGCATTAAATATCTTGAATAAAAAAAAGAAATTTGGTCTGATATAGAGTATGACCTGACCATCTTGGCCCACCCAAGTGAAATTACGATAAAAGCAGGGATATGTGGAGAGGTGGATAACTAGATTGGCATGTACTTAAAAAAAGGACTTACTTTATTTTAGGATTCTACAATGAAATCCTATATTTTCTAGCAATTCTACTACTACGAAACAAAAAAGAACCCTCAAATTCTTATTCTTTTTTGAAATTAAACTAAGCGTGCTATTCTAAATCGAACTAAAGTCAAATTTTCTAGTGCTTATAAATTATTATATTATGGCTTTATCCCATTCATAGAAAGGAGATAAAATGAGAAATCTTTGCCATCCAATCTGATTAGTATCATAAAGTGTAAGTGGCAGAATTTTTTTCTAGGAATGTTTTATCAATTCATTTTCATTCGATTTGTACCCCTGGCAAATTCGAACTTTCGTCGAAATTGTCTCTATTCATATGTATGAAATACATATATGAAATATGTATGTGGAGTTCCCTAGAATTTCATGTGATTCAGTAAACAGAATATGGATTCCATAATTGCTAGATCGATCCATAGGGATTGATGAAGAGTGAGCTGATAATGGAATTTTTCTTCGATAAACAGGAAACTTAAGATTAAGATGCTCCGGAATGGAAATGAGGGAATGTCCACAATACCCGGATTTAGTCAGATCCAATTCGAGGGATTTTGTAGGTTCATTAATCAAGGCTTGGCAGAAGAACTTGAGAAGTTTCCAACAATTAAAGATCCAGATCACGAAATTGCATTTCAATTATTTGCGAAAGGATATCAATTGCTAGAACCCTCGATAAAAGAAAGGGATGCTGTGTATGAATCACTCACCTATTCTTCCGAATTATATGTATCTGCGAGATTAATTTTTGGTTTCGATGTGCAAAAGCAAACCATTTCTATTGGAAACATTCCTATAATGAATTCCTTAGGAACCTTTATAATAAATGGAATATACCGAATTGTGATCAATCAAATATTGCTAAGTCCTGGTATTTACTACCGCTCGGAATTAGACCATAAGGGAATTTCTATCTACACTGGGACTATAATATCAGATTGGGGAGGAAGATCGGAATTAGCAATTGATAAAAAAGAAAGGATATGGGCTCGCGTGAGTAGAAAACAAAAGATATCTATTCTAGTTCTATCATCAGCTATGGGTTCGAATCTAAAAGAAATTCTAGATAATGTTTCCTACCCTGAAATTTTCTTATCTTTCCCGAATGCTAAGGAGAAGAAGAGGATTGAGTCAAAAGAAAAAGCTATTTTGGAGTTTTATCAACAATTTGCTTGTGTAGGTGGGGACCTGGTATTTTCGGAGTCCTTATGTGAGGAATTACAAAAGAAATTTTTTCAACAAAAATGTGAATTAGGAAGGATTGGTCGACGAAATATGAATCGGAGACTGAATCTTGATATACCTCAGAACAATACATTCTTGTTACCACGAGATGTATTGGCCGCTACGGATCATTTGATTGGAATGAAATTTGGAACGGGTATACTTGACGATGACGATATGAATCACTTGAAAAATAAACGTATTCGTTCGGTTGCGGATCTGTTACAAGATCAATTCGGACTGGCTCTTGGTCGTTTACAACATGCGGTTCAAAAAACTATCCGTAGAGTATTCATACGTCAATCGAAACCGACTCCACAAACTTTGGTAACTCCAACTTCAACTTCGATTTTATTAATAACTACTTATGAGACCTTTTTTGGCACATACCCCTTATCTCAAGTTTTTGATCAAACCAATCCATTGACACAAACTGTTCATGGGCGAAAAGTGAGTTGTTTGGGTCCTGGAGGATTGACGGGGAGAACTGCAAGTTTTCGGAGCCGAGATATTCATCCGAGTCACTATGGGCGTATTTGTCCAATTGACACGTCCGAAGGAATCAATGTTGGACTTACTGGATCCTTAGCTATTCATGCGAGAATTGACCACTGGTGGGGGTCCATAGAGAGTCCCTTTTATGAAATATCTGAGAAAGCAAAAGAAAAAAAAGAGAGACAGGTGGTTTATTTATCACCAAATAGAGATGAATATTATATGATAGCAGCAGGAAATTCTTTGTCCTTGAATCAGGGTATTCAGGAAGAACAGGTTGTTCCAGCTAGATACCGTCAAGAATTCCTGACTATTGCATGGGAACAGATTCATGTTAGAAGTATTTTTCCTTTCCAATATTTTTCTATTGGAGGTTCTCTCATTCCTTTTATTGAGCATAATGATGCGAATCGGGCTTTAATGAGTTCTAATATGCAGCGCCAAGCAGTTCCGCTTTCTCGGTCCGAGAAGTGCATTGTTGGAACTGGATTGGAACGCCAAACAGCTCTAGATTCGAGGGTTTCCGTTATAGCCGAACGCGAGGGAAAGATCATTTCTACTGATAGTCACAAGATCCTTTTATCAAGTAGTGGGAAGACTATAAGTATTCCTTTAGTTACCCATCGGCGCTCTAACAAAAATACTTGTATGCACCAAAAACCTCGGGTTCTGCGGGGTAAATCCATTAAAAAAGGACAAATTTTAGCGGAGGGAGCTGCTACAGTTGGTGGGGAACTTGCTTTAGGAAAAAACGTATTAGTAGCTTATATGCCATGGGAAGGTTACAATTTTGAAGACGCAGTACTAATTAGCGAACGTTTGGTATATGAGGATATTTATACTTCTTTTCACATCCGAAAATATGAAATTCAGACGGATACGACAAGCCAAGGCTCCGCTGAAAAAATTACTAAAGAAATACCACATCTAGAAGAACATTTACTCCGCAATTTGGACAGAAATGGAGTTGTTAGGTTGGGATCCTGGGTAGAAACTGGCGATATTTTAGTAGGTAAATTAACGCCTCAGATAGCGAGCGAATCGTCGTATATCGCGGAAGCTGGGTTATTACGGGCCATATTTGGCCTTGAGGTATCCACTTCAAAAGAAACTTCTCTCAAACTACCTATAGGTGGAAGAGGGCGCGTTATCGATGTGAAATGGATCCAGAGGGACCCCCTAGACATAATGGTTCGTGTATATATTTTACAGAAACGCGAAATCAAAGTTGGGGATAAAGTAGCCGGAAGACACGGGAATAAGGGGATCATTTCCAAAATTTTGCCCAGGCAAGATATGCCCTATTTGCAAGATGGAACACCTGTTGATATGGTCTTCAATCCCTTAGGAGTACCCTCACGAATGAATGTGGGACAAATATTTGAAAGCTCGCTCGGATTAGCCGGGGATCTGCTAAAGAAACATTATAGAATAGCACCCTTTGATGAGAGATATGAGCAAGAGGCTTCAAGAAAACTTGTGTTTTCAGAATTATATGAAGCCAGTAAACAAACAAAAAATCCATGGGTATTTGAACCCGAGTACCCGGGAAAAAGCAGAATATTTGATGGAAGAACAGGAGACCCCTTCGAACAACCTGTTCTAATAGGGAAGTCCTATATCTTAAAATTAATTCATCAAGTTGATGAGAAAATCCATGGACGTTCTACTGGGCCCTACTCACTTGTTACACAACAACCCGTTAGAGGAAGAGCCAAGCAAGGGGGACAACGAGTAGGAGAAATGGAAGTTTGGGCTTTAGAAGGATTTGGTGTTGCTCATATTTTACAAGAGATACTTACTTATAAATCTGATCATCTTATAGCTCGCCAAGAAATACTTAATGCTACGATCTGGGGAAAAAGAGTACCTAATCACGAGTATCCTCCAGAATCTTTTCGAGTGCTCGTTCGAGAACTACGATCTTTGGCTCTAGAACTGAATCATTTCCTTGTATCTGAGAAGAACTTCCAGGTTAATAAGGAGGAAGTTTGATCGGAATAAATATAAATTCTTTTCTTATTTATGATTGACCAATATAAACATCAACAACTTCAAATTGGACTCGTTTCCCCTCAACAAATAAAGGCTTGGGCTAACAAAAACCTACCTAATGGGGAAGTCGTTGGCGAAGTCACAAGGCCCTCTACTTTTCATTATAAAACCGATAAACCAGAAAAAGATGGATTGTTTTGCGAAAGAATCTTTGGACCCATAAAAAGCGGAATTTGTGCTTGTGGAAATTCTCGAGCGAGCGGAGCTGAAAACGAAGAGGAAAGATTTTGCCAAAAATGCGGGGTAGAATTTGTTGATTCTCGGATACGAAGATATCAAATGGGATACATCAAACTCGCATGTCCCGCGACTCATGTGTGGTATTTGAAAGGTCTTCCTAGTTATATCGCGAACCTTTTAGATAAACCCCTTAAGAAATTGGAGGGCCTAGTATACGGCGATTTCTCTTTTGCTAGGCCCAGCGCTAAAAAACCTACTTTCTTACGATTACGAGGTTTATTCGAAGATGAAATTGCATCCTGTAACCACAGCATTTCTCCCTTTTTTTCTACCCCAGGCTTTGCAACATTTCGAAATCGGGAAATTGCGACAGGAGCAGGTGCTATTAGAGAACAATTAGCAGATTTGGATTTGCGAATTATTATAGAGAATTCCTTGGTCGAATGGAAGGAATTAGAAGACGAGGGGTATAGTGGAGATGAATGGGAAGATAGAAAAAGACGAATAAGAAAAGTTTTTTTGATTAGACGCATGCAATTGGCGAAACATTTTATTCAAACAAATGTAGAACCAGAATGGATGGTTTTGTGCTTATTACCAGTTCTTCCTCCCGAATTGAGACCCATTGTTTATAGGTCTGGGGATAAAGTAGTGACTTCGGATATTAATGAACTTTATAAGAGAGTTATTCGTCGGAACAACAACCTTGCCTATCTATTAAAAAGAAGTGAATTAGCGCCAGCAGATTTAGTAATGTGCCAGGAAAAATTGGTACAAGAAGCCGTGGATACACTTCTTGATAGTGGGTCCCGCGGGCAACCAACGAGGGATGGTCACAATAAAGTATACAAATCACTTTCAGATGTAATTGAAGGTAAAGAGGGAAGGTTTCGCGAGACTCTGCTTGGAAAACGGGTCGATTACTCGGGGCGTTCTGTCATTGTTGTGGGTCCTTCGCTTTCATTACATCAATGTGGATTACCTCTAGAGATAGCAATAAAGCTTTTTCAGCTATTTGTAATTCGCGATTTAATCACGAAACGCGCTACTTCTAATGTCAGGATTGCTAAAAGGAAAATTTGGGAAAAGGAACCCATTGTATGGGAAATACTTCAAGAAGTTATGCGGGGACATCCTGTACTGTTGAATAGAGCACCTACCCTGCATAGATTAGGCATACAGGCCTTCCAACCTACTTTAGTGGAGGGGCGTACTATTTGTTTACACCCATTAGTGTGTAAGGGTTTCAATGCGGACTTTGATGGGGATCAAATGGCTGTTCATCTACCTTTATCCTTGGAAGCTCAGGCGGAAGCCCGTTTACTTATGTTTTCTCATATGAATCTCCTATCTCCCGCTATTGGGGATCCTATTTGCGTACCGACCCAAGACATGCTTATCGGACTTTATGTATTAACGATTGGAAACCGTCGGGGTATTTGTGCAAATAGATATAATAGTTGCGCAAACTATCCAAATCAAAAAGTAAATTACAATAATAATAATTATAAGTATACAAAAGATAAAGAACCCCATTTTTCTAATTCCTATGATGCACTGGGAGCTTATAGACAGAAACGAATCAGTTTAGACAGTCCCTTGTGGCTCCGATGGAAACTAGATCAACGCGTCATTGGGTCAAGAGAAGTTCCGATTGAAGTTCAATATGAATCTTTGGGGACTTATCATGAGATTTATGCCCACTATCTAATAGTGGGAAATAGAAAAAAAGAAATCCGTTCTATATACATTCGAAGCACTCTTGGTCATATTTCTTTTTATAGAGAAATAGAGGAAGCCATACAAGGATTTAGTCAGGCCTATTCATACACTATCTAAACAAGGAAGTTAGATTCGGCGATGCCCCTCCCTTTCGGGGGGCATTCCGATTTCGCTAGTATCATCATTTTTGCCGCGCGAATCCAGATTGAGATTAAGGAAAGGAAGTTAATTAAATTTTCGAATCACTGACTCAGGCCCATTGTCGAATCCTACTCAGCAATTGTCGAATCCTACTCAGCCGAAAAAGGGGGTACTTATGTATGGCGGAACGGGCCAATCTGGTCTTTCATAATAAAGAGATAGACGGAACTGCTATGAAACGACTTATTAGCAGATTAATAGATCATTTCGGAATGGGATATACATCCCATATACTGGATCAAATAAAGACTCTGGGCTTTCATCAAGCCACTACTACATCGATTTCATTAGGAATCGAGGATCTTTTAACAATACCATCTAAGGGATGGTTAGTGCAAGACGCGGAACAACAGAGTTTTCTTTTGGAGAAACACTATTATTATGGGGCTGTACACGCGGTAGAAAAATTACGCCAATCCGTTGAGATATGGTATGCTACAAGTGAATATTTGAAACAAGAAATGAATTCGAATTTTCGGATAACGGATCCTTCTAATCCAGTCTATCTAATGTCTTTTTCAGGAGCCAGAGGAAATGCATCTCAGGTACACCAATTAGTAGGTATGAGAGGATTAATGGCGGATCCTCAAGGACAAATGATTGATTTACCTATTCAAAGCAATTTACGCGAGGGACTTTCTTTGACAGAATATATAATTTCCTGCTACGGAGCCCGCAAAGGGGTTGTAGATACTGCTGTACGAACAGCGGATGCTGGATATCTTACACGTAGACTTGTTGAAGTAGTTCAACATATTATTGTGCGTAGAAGAGATTGTGGTACTATCCAAGGTATTTCTTTGAGTCCTCAAAATGGGATGACGGAAAAACTTTTTGTCCAAACACTAATTGGTCGTGTATTAGCAGACGATATATATATTGGTTCACGATGCATTGCCGCTCGAAATCAAGATATTGGAATTGGATTAGTCAATCGATTCATAACTGCCTTTCGAGCACAACCATTTCGAGCACAACCAATATATATTAGAACCCCCTTTACTTGCCGGAGCACATCTTGGATCTGTCAATTATGTTATGGTCGGAGTCCCACTCATGGCGATCTGGTCGAATTGGGGGAAGCCGTAGGTATTATTGCAGGTCAATCAATTGGGGAGCCAGGGACTCAACTAACATTAAGAACTTTTCATACTGGCGGAGTATTCACAGGGGGTACTGCCGACCTTGTACGATCCCCTTCGAATGGAAAAATCCAATTCAATGAAGATTTGGTTCACCCCACACGTACCCGTCATGGGCAGCCTGCTTTTCTATGTTATATAGACTTGCATGTAACTATTCAGAGTCAGGATATTCTATATAGTGTGAATATTCCCTCAAAAAGCTTGATTCTAGTGCAAAATGATCAGTATGTAGAATCCGAACAAGTAATTGCGGAGATTCGTGCCGGAACGTCCACTTTGCATTTTAAAGAAAAAGTACAAAAGCATATTTATTCCGAATCAGACGGGGAAATGCACTGGAGTACTGATGTTTACCATGCGCCCGAATATCAATATGGTAATCTTCGTCGATTACCAAAAACAAGCCATTTATGGATATTGTCAGTAAGTATGTGCAGATCCAGTATAGCGTCTTTTTCGCTCCACAAGGATCAAGATCAAATGAATACTTATTCTTTTTCTGTTGACGGAAGATATCTCTTTGACCTCTCAATGGCTAATGATCAAGTAAGACATAGACTGTTGGATACTTTTGGTAAAAAAGATAGGGAAATTCTTGATTATTCAACGCCGGATCGAATCATGTCCAATGGCCATTGGAATTTTGTCTATCCTTCTATTCTTCAAGATAATTCGGATTTGTTGGCGAAAAAGCGAAGAAATGGGTTCGTCATTCCATTACAATATCATCAAGAACAAGAGAAAGAACTAATATCCTGTTTGGGGATTTCGATTGAAATACCCTTTATGGGTGTTTTACGTAGAAATACTATTTTTGCTTATTTTGACGATCCACGATACAGAAAAGATAAAAAGGGTTCAGGAATTGTTAAATTTAGATATAGGACCCTAGAGGACGAATATAGGACTCGAGAGGAAGACTCAGAGGACGAATATGGGAGCCCAGAGAACGAATATAGGACCCGAGAGGAAGAATATGAAACCCTAGAAGACGAATATAGGACTCGAGAGGACGAATATGAAACCCTAGAAGATGAATATGGGATCCTAGAGGACGAATATGAAGCCCTAGAAGACGAATATGGGATCCTAGAGGATGAATATAGGACTGGAGAGAAAGACTCAGAAGACGAATATGGGAGCCCAGAGAACGAATATAGAACCCGAGAGGACGAATATGGAACTCTAGAGGAAGACTCAGAGGACGAATATGGGAGCCCGGAGGAAGGCTCAGAGGACGAATATGGGACTTTAGAGGAAGACTCAGAAGAAGACTCAGAGGACGAATACGGGAGCCCAGAGGAAGATTCCATCTTAAAAAAAGAGGGTTTGATTGAGCATCGAGGAACAAAAGAATTTAGTCTAAAATACCAAAAAGAACTAGATCGGTTTTTTTTCATTCTTCAAGAACTGCATATCTTGCCGAGATCCTCATCCCTAAAGGTACTTGATAATAGTATCATTGGAGTGGATACACAACTCACAAAAAATACAAGAAGTCGACTAGGTGGATTGGTCCGAGTGAAGAGAAAAAAAAGCCATACGGAACTCAAAATCTTTTCCGGAGATATGCATTTTCCTGAAGAGGCGGATAAGATATTAGGTGGTAGTTTGATACCACCAGAAAGAGAAAAGAAAGATTCTAAGGAATCAAAAAAAAGGAAAAATTGGGTCTATGTTCAACGGAAAAAAATTCTCAAGAGCAAGGAAAAGTATTTTGTTTCGGTTCGACCTGCAGTCGCATATGAAATGGACGAAGGGAGAAATTTAGCAACACTTTTCCCGCAAGATCTCTTGCAAGAAGAGGATAATTTCCAACTTCGACTTGTCAATTTTATTTCTCATGAAAATAGCAAGTTAACTCAAAGAATTTATCATACGAATAGTCAATTTGTTCGAACTTGCTTAGTAGTGAATTGGGAACAAGAAGAAAAAGAGGAGGCTCGTGCTTCCCTTGTTGAGGTAAGAGCAAATGATCTGATTCGCGATTTCCTAAGAATTGAGTTAGTCAAGTCCACTATTTCGTATACACGAAGAAGGTATGATAGGACAAGTGCAGGACCGATTCCCAATAATAGGTTAGATCGCACCAATTCCTTTTATTCCAAGGCGAAGATTCAATCACTTAGCCAACATCAAGAAGCTATTGGCACCTTGTTGAATCGAAATAAAGAATACCAATCTTTGATGATTTTGTCGGCATCCAACTGTTCTCGAATTGGTTTATTCAAGAATTCGAAATATTCCAATGCGGTAAAAGAATCGAATCCTAGAATTCCTATTCGAGATATTTTTGGGCCCTTAGCCGCTATTGTACCTAGTATATCGAATTTTTCTTCATCTTACTATTTACTAACGCATAATCAGATCCTGTTAAAAAAATATTTGTTCCTTGACAATTTGAAACAAACCCTCCAAGTACTTCAAGGGCTTAAATACTCTTTAATAGATGAAAATCAAAGGATTTCGAATTTCGATAGTAACATCATGTTGGATCCATTCCATTTGAATTGGCACTTTCTCCATCATGATTCTTGGGAGGAGACATCGGCAATAATTCACCTTGGACAATTTATTTGCGAAAATGTATGTCTATTTAAATCGCACATAAAAAAATCTGGTCAAATTTTCATTGTTAATATTGATTCCTTTGTTATAAGAGCAGCTAAGCCTTATTTGGCCACTACAGGAGCAACTGTTCATGGTCATTATGGAGAAATCCTTTACAAAGGAGATAGGTTAGTTACGTTTATATATGAAAAATCGAGATCTAGTGACATAACGCAAGGTCTTCCAAAAGTAGAACAAATCTTTGAAGCGCGTTCAATTGATTCACTATCGCCGAATCTCGAAAGGAGAATTGAGGATTGGAATGAGCGTATACCAAGAATTCTTGGGGTCCCCTGGGGATTCTTGATTGGAGCTGAGCTAACCATAGCCCAAAGTCGTATCTCTTTGGTTAATAAGATCCAAAAGGTTTATCGATCCCAAGGGGTACAGATCCATAATAGACATATAGAGATTATTATACGCCAAGTAACATCAAAAGTGCGGGTTTCCGAAGATGGAATGTCTAATGTTTTTTCACCTGGGGAATTAATCGGACTATTACGAGCAGAACGAGCAGGACGAGCTTTGGATGAATCGGTCTATTATCGGGCAATCTTATTGGGAATAACAAGGGCTTCCCTGAATACCCAAAGTTTCATATCTGAAGCAAGTTTTCAAGAAACTGCTCGAGTTTTAGCAAAAGCTGCCCTACGAGGTCGTATTGATTGGTTGAAAGGCCTGAAAGAAAACGTAGTTCTGGGGGGGATTATACCTGTTGGTACCGGATTCCAAAAATTTGTGCATCATTCCCCACAAGACAAGAACCTTTATTTCGAAATTCAAAAAAAAAATCTATTCGCGTCGGAAATGAGAGATATTTTGTTTCTCCATACAGAATTAGTTTCTTCTGATTCTGATGTAACAAACAATTTCTATGAGACATCAGAACCCCCATTTATACGATTTAAGGATACATAAAGCAGATTTTTTTATTTAAACTAGACTTTTGACCTTAGAACACTAACAGGTCAGATTTTAGATTTTTATTTTATTTTAATAAGTAAAAGAAGTCAGTTAATTCATTAAGGTTACGTTTATACCATGTATCAATAGCCAATTCTCAGTGGAAGGTTACATCGGAACAATTATTATTTATTTCAAGCTATTTCGGCTCTTTCTTAATTTTCAAAAAAAAAAAGAAATAAATTCCGTAATGGAATGGTAGGATGAAAAAAAAAGAAAAAATCAAAAGGAAGTGTGGAAAAAATGACAAGAAGATATTGGAACATCAATTTGAAAGAGATGATAGAAGCGGGAGTTCATTTTGGTCATGGTATTAAGAAATGGAATCCTAAAATGGCCCCTTACATCTCGGCAAAGCGTAAAGGTACTCATATTACAAATCTCGCTAGAACGGCTCGTTTTTTATCAGAAGCTTGTGATTTAGTTTTTGATGCAGCAAGTCAGGGAAAAAGCTTTTTAATTGTTGGTACCAAAAAAAGAGCAGCGGATTTAGTAGCATCAGCTGCAATAAGGGCTCGTTGTCATTATGTTAATAAAAAGTGGTTCAGTGGTATGTTAACGAATTGGTCGATTACGAAAACTAGACTTTCTCAATTTAGAGACTTAAGAGCAGAAGAAAAGATGGGAAAATTCCACCATCTCCCAAAAAGAGATGTGGCAATCTTGAAGAGAAAATTATCTACCTTGCAAAGATATCTCGGCGGGATCAAATATATGACGAGGTTGCCGGACATTGTGATCGTCCTTGATCAGCAAAAAGAGTATATAGCTCTTCGGGAATGTGCCATTTTGGGGATTCCTACTATTTCTTTAGTCGATACAAATTGTGACCCAGATCTCGCAAATATATCGATTCCAGCCAACGATGACACTATGACTTCAATTCGATTGATTCTTAACAAATTAGTATTTGCAATTTGTGAGGGCCGTTCTCTCTATATAAGAAATCGTTGATTAAGAAGAATAGTTCATTCTTGGGTAACTGCGTAGATTTATGGGATCACTTACTATTCTTTTTTGTTTTGCATAGATAAAAGAAGGGGAATATTGATATATATTAGAGGGTATTGATATATATTATCATCTGATGTGATTTCTTGGTATCCTAAATATAAGATTAATACTTCAAGTTGCTGAGTTGAGAAAGAGATGGTTGAATCAAAAGAATTCCTTTTTTGAAGTTCAATTTTTATCAGAGGACAATATGAATATTATACCATGTTCCGTTAAAACACTCAAGGGGTTATATGATATATCGGGTGTAGAAGTAGGCCAACACTTCTATTGGCAAATAGGAGGTTTCCAAATTCATGCCCAAGTACTCATCACTTCTTGGGTCGTAATTACTATCTTGCTAGGTTCAGTTATCATAGCTGTTCGGAATCCACAAACCATCCCGACCGACGGTCAGAATTTCTTCGAATATGTGCTTGAGTTTATTCGAGACTTGAGCAAAACTCAGATTGGAGAAGAATATGGTCCCTGGGTTCCCTTTATTGGAACTATGTTCCTTTTTATTTTTGTTTCGAATTGGTCGGGTGCTCTTTTACCTTGGAAAATTATACAGTTACCCCATGGGGAATTAGCAGCACCCACGAATGATATAAATACTACTGTTGCTTTAGCTTTACTCACATCAGCGGCATATTTTTATGCGGGTCTTAGCAAAAAAGGATTGAGTTATTTCGAGAAATATATTAAACCAACTCCAATTCTTTTACCAATTAACATCCTAGAAGATTTCACAAAACCATTATCGCTTAGTTTTCGACTTTTCGGGAATATATTGGCGGATGAATTAGTCGTTGTTGTTCTTGTTTCTTTAGTCCCCTTAGTAGTCCCTATACCGGTCATGTTTCTTGGATTATTTACAAGCGGTATTCAAGCTCTTATTTTTGCAACGTTAGCCGCAGCCTATATAGGTGAATCCATGGAAGGTCATCATTGAATTGACTAGTTTTCAAAATAGTCTTTTTTTTTAGCTTAGCTCAATTCATGCATGGTTCCAGATAATCCGCTTGGTTGGAAAACTAAATAGTTAGAAATGCGTATGAATATACAACCTAGAGTTGTAGGAGAGAGAATAGACTATATTACGGAATTGTCAAAGTATATATGCATTAAGGGGGGCGGAGTCAGGCTAGATCTATATCCTTAATGTCTATAAGTCCAGTCATCTTTTGTGCGGGTTTTTAAGGAATGATTTTAGAATCCGATTCATCAATAGAAAATGAGAAAATACGCAAAATAGAAGAAACAAATGTATATGGGATATTATATATTCCTAAGTTAGATTCATTATCTAATCCGATATATCGAATTCCCTCTATATGGAATTGGATTCCATATCCAGTTCTATGCAGCATATTGTTATCAATTGTATATCTTGATTTAATTCCTATTGGATTTGGATTAGGTCGATTTCAATAGGGGTTCTTCCTCTATTTCGTCTTTTATTATGGATTAGATGATAGGGGAAAAAATAGGAACTCAAGGATATCGAAGAGTAAAGAAAGAAGAATGGAATGAAAGAGTGGTTGGTTGGAAAGAAAGAGAAATAGAATAATGAGAATCATATGGATTTACACAAACCTCTAATGATTAGAAACTAAAAATGAGATCTCGAAGTAGTTCGGACAATTCAGATTATCATTTCAATTTGTACTTTTTAGTTACTTCTCCCCAATAGAGCTTAGAAGTAAGAATTTCTTGGTTGATTGTATCCTTAACCATTTCTTTTTTTTTTGACACGAGGAACTCACCATGAATCCACTAATTGCTGCTGCTTCCGTTATTGCTGCTGGATTGGCCGTAGGGCTTGCTTCTATTGGGCCTGGAGTTGGTCAAGGTACTGCTGCAGGACAAGCTGTAGAAGGTATTGCGAGACAGCCAGAAGCAGAAGGTAAAATACGAGGTACTTTATTGCTTAGTCTAGCTTTTATGGAAGCTTTAACAATTTATGGACTAGTTGTGGCACTAGCGCTTTTATTTGCGAACCCTTTTGTTTAATCCTAAAAAAGAAAATGAGTCCTTTAGATTAGATACTTTTTTCTTTTTTTAGTAAATTGGTATTTGCTTCTGCAATTCCAATTATATCAATACTTTACTCCTATTTATTACTCCTGGAATTACCTATTTATCGGGACAGACAATACCCCACCCCAGGAAGGGCTGATTTGAGGATGATCAATTTAGAGGATATGCTCGCCTTCTTCCTTCCCGTCCTTAGTTTAGGACAGTGGAAAGTCTTTTTCCTTTTATTTTAGGAATTTTTGGAACATTTCAACAAAGGAGTCTTTCACAGGTCAAACGAGACCTAAGACTTAATCTAAAAGAAATTATTAGATTGAATCTATTTGCATTAAAAAAAATTACATTAAAAAAACCGATCAAAAAAGGGCGAGCGAAGTAAGTGATCGAAAAACTTTGCTCTTTGTTCGTCCTATCTATAAGAGGAGAGCATATGAAAAATGTAACCCATTCTTTCGTTTTTTTAGCTCACTGGCCATCCGCTGGGAGTTTCGGGCTTAATACCGATATTTTAGCAACAAATCTAATAAATCTAACTGTAGTGGTTGGTGTATTGATTTTTTTTGGAAAGGGAGTGTGTGCGAGTTGTCTATTTCAAGAATAGATTGGATCTATCCGGCTGCACTTTAAAATATTTTTTAGTATTTTTTGGATAAATAAGAAAAAGGTGCACGATCTCGACGAATTACTTCTGAATAAATTCAGAAATCATATGGAAGAACCATAGCATTTCGCGACTCATTGGTAAATCAACTTTGATTCTCTATAGACCAATAATGTGAGACCATTAACACGGTTAAAGCTAAACTGCTTGAAGTCCAGGCAAAAAGGGGTACTCTTTCTACAACTATATTAGTATTAGTACCGAAATGCTTTAAACGGGAAATAGCTAATGTAGAATTTATCTGATATAAAACACTCATATCGATAAAATGGTTTGAACTATTTACTAGAAGGGCACCCTGCCCTTTTTTATCCAATGCCGAATCGACGACCTATGTATAAAATAAAAAAAAGAGAAATTTTTTGGATTTGAAGAAAAAAAAAGAATTCTATCAATTTTCATTTTCCATTTATTTAGTTAGTTTTTCTTAATGAAATTGAAATTATTAACTAAAGGGCAAATACAAATAAAGAAACAACTTTGCTGACCATGATAGATTTTTATCTAGGCGGAAGAGTCCTCTTAATATTTATCTAGTCTTATATTCTTAATATGGGTTTCGGTATATTGAAATATAAACAGAAAAGAGAAGATAGAGGATAGGCTCATTACATAAAAAAAAAGATATGGAAATAGCCATAGCAAAAAAAGAAAAAAAAGGAGCGTGAGAGCCAAATGAATCGAAAGATTCATGTTTGGTTCGGGAAGAGATCATAAAAATTGTAAACTTAATAGCAAGATAATCTACTTTCATTAAAAGATTTATTAGATAATCGAAAACAGAGAATCTTGAGTACTATTCGAAATTCGGAAGAATTGCGTAGAGGGACCATTGAGCAGCTCGAAAAAGCTCGGGTTCGATTACAGAAAGTCGAACTAGAAGCGGATGAGTATCGAATGAATGGATACTCTGAGATAGAACGAGAAAAAGCAAATTTGATTAATGCTACTTCTATTAGTTTGGAACAATTAGAAAAGTCTAAAAATGAAATCCTTTATTTTGAAAAACAAAGGGCGATGAATCAGGTCCGACAACGGGTTTTCCAACAGGCCGTACAAGGAGCTCTAGGAACTCTGAATAGTTGTTTGAATACCGAGTTACATTTCCGTACGATTCGTGCTAATATTGGCATTCTAGGGGCCATAGAATCGAAGAAATAATTAAATTAATTAGACCTTGAACTTCTACTTTCGTTTAGAATTTAGGCATTATTTTTCCCCTTGCTTCCGAAAAAAAGAGTCAAGAAACACTAATGGCAACCCTTCGAGTCGACGAAATTCATAAAATTCTCCGCGAACGTATTGAACAATATAATAGGAAAGTAGGGATTGAGAATATCGGTCGCGTAATTCAAGTGGGGGATGGGATTGCTCGTATTATAGGTCTTGGTGGAATAATGTCAGGTGAATTAGTCGAATTTGCAGAAGGGACTAGGGGTATTGCTCTGAATTTGGAATCCAAAAATGTTGGGATTGTATTAATGGGCGATGGGTTGATGATACAAGAGGGAAGTTTTGTAAAAGCAACAGGAAGAATTGCTCAGATACCCGTGAGCGAGGCTTACTTGGGTCGTGTTATAAATGCTCTGGCTAAACCTATTGATGGGAGAGGCGAAATTGTAGCTTCGGAATCTCGCTTAATTGAATCTCCTGCTCCGGGTATAATTTCCAGGCGTTCCGTATATGAACCCCTTCAAACAGGGCTTATTGCTATCGATTCGATGATCCCCATAGGGCGCGGTCAGCGAGAGTTAATTATTGGGGACAGACAGACTGGCAAAACAGCAGTAGCCACAGATACAATTCTCAATCAAAAAGGGCAAGATGTAATATGTGTTTATGTAGCTATCGGTCAAAGAGCATCCTCCGTGGCTCAAGTAGTAACTACTTTCCATGAAGAGGGGGCCATGGAATACACTATTGTAGTAGCTGAAATGGCGGATTCACCTGCTACATTACAATACCTCGCCCCTTATACGGGAGCAGCCCTGGCTGAGTATTTTATGTATCGCGAACGGCATACTTTAATAATTTATGA